GTTTCTTTTTAAGAACCAAAAAAACTTGTGCCAAAATAACAGATGCCAAGAAGAACAAAAGACCTTGGACCCGTAATGGGTCTTGAAGCACTATTTCCGCATCTCCCTGACCAAAGCCTCCCACATTGGGATTGCTTGTTAATGGTTGATCAAGCTTGATGGATTCACCTTCTGAAACAAGAAGTTCTGGTCCTGGAGGTATAATATCAACCACTTGATGTCCATCCGATGCATCAACTATGGTTATTTCGTATCCCCCCTTTTCTTTACGTACTATTCTGCTTACTATACCTGCTGATGTAGCATTATAGACTGTATTGTTACTTTTGCTACCATCAGGATAAATCTGACCCCTTCCTCTGTTCCCACCTACATATATAGGATATTTTAAGAAGTGAACGTCTTTCTTCGTAGCAGGGTCGGGGGAAAGAATGGGAAAGACGATTTCACTATATTTCTGACCGGGAACAGGACCTATCACAATAATATTTCTTTTATTGGGACGATAACTCTGAAAAGACAGATTTCCTATCTTTTCTTTCAACTCGGGAGAAATACGATCAGGGGGGGCTAATTCGAATCCGTCGGGTAAAATGAGAACAGCCCCTACATTCAAAGCCCCCTTTTTACCATTAGCAAGAACTTGTTTCAGTTGCTTATCATAAGGGATTCGAACAACTGCTTCAAATACAGTATCAGGAAGCACAGCTTGCGGAACTTCAATATCCACGGGTTTATTAGCTAAATGGCAATTGGCACATACAATTCGTCCCGTTGCTTCTCGCGGGTTTTCATAACCCTGCTGCGCAAAAATGGGATATGCATTTGAAATAGATGCCCGAGTTATTACATATATCATGATCGATACAGAAATGGATCGAGTCATCTCTTCCTTTACCCAAGAAAAAGTATTTTTATTTTGCATGTCCAATCATTGATCCCGGAATTTCTACAATAAATTAGATAGGTAGCTAGTATAGTTCCCTATACACGAATCTGTCATTGTACTGGAATATAGCACGAATACCTTGAACAGATAGAAGTATAAAGAATTAAGTAAAATTGAAAATGCTTTCTTTATACACGAAGAAAGATTCTGATTTGATTGATATAATGAGATCAAATGAGTTCTTTATTCATTTATTGAATCATAAATTATTACAAGCGAAGGAGATACACGATTTAAATAAGCGAAGATCCAATATTTCACAATTGTATCTAGAATAGCTGGCAAAATGGAAGTAAGAACAGATATAATTTGATCGTTATGATCCAATCCAAAATCGTTGTAGACCGAACCAATCATTAGTTCCCAACCACGGGTCGAGTGAAATCCGAACCACAACTCAGTAACGAAAAGAATCGAAAAAGCTTTTATTGTGTCACTTAAGTTATAGAGGAATTCCTGAACCCAAGAATTAAGAATGACGAGTTCTTTATTACTCAAAATCAAATAACCACTTAGAATAGCGAAACATATTATATTTGTCGAGAAATGCAAAATGATATGGAGATCATATTCATTTTGTGCTTTGACCAATTGTATCGTTTCCTTGTGTATTCCTATATGAAGTTTTTGTATATGTGTTTCCGGGTACTCCTTTATCATTTCGTCCAATAGGAATAGTTCTTCTAATTCTATGAATCTTTCTAGAACCTTTTTCTCTTGAATATGATTCAAAAAAGTTTCGGATTGCCTGGTATTCCACCAATTAGTAACCCAAGGTTCCAGACATTTATTAAATGAGAAAGAGACCCACCAAGGCAAAAATACTATAGATGCGAGATATGGGAGGGAGGCCAATGCTTTTTTTTTCATTTTTATCTGTGAATTGAATTGTTAATGAACCCGCTTCATTCGTCGACTCTATCTGATCTGATATTTCTCTGAAGCACGAGTTGTATACCAAGGTGGATCTATTCCTTTCCTATTTTTGTGTAATAATTTTCTTTTTTTGGATTTAGAAGGAATATAGAAATAGAATAATAAGAGTCCTTTTCGGATGAAAATGAGAAAAAAAGAAATAAATATTATTCCAGATATCTCAATTGGGCAAATTCGAACCAATTTCTTTTTCATTTGTCCCTTTCGATGAATACTCGAAAACTCACTTGAAGTAACGGATCGAGTTTCGAGACGAAAAAACTCCCCCTGGATCAATTAATTATTTTGAAATGTTCCACCGTCTAACCAGAAAAGGGTATCAATTCCAAATCTTGGGCCTAAAAAGATGAATTCTGTATTACGAAATACATGTTCGGATAGGTTTGATGAATTTATATCTATCTATACTTATTAGATTAGTTAGTTAGATTTTAGATTAGTTAGTTAGATTAGACTTTTTCTAGTATAAAAGAATGAAGAAACTTCAGTTGTATTAAAAGGGGAATTAGCAAGTTCCTTCCCCCATCTTGAGAAAATATTTATTCTTCACTTCAGTTCGTTTCAAAATACTTCAATTGGTACACGCAAGAAATAGGCCAATTCGGCAGCTTTTTGTTCAATTTCTCGTGGAGTCAAATTCTCATCAGTACGAGTCAAGGGAATGGCTCCTTGGCCTCTGATTTCCACATAAAGAACACGACGAGAATAAAGACCCTCTTTAACCTCCATTCTGATTGATTGGATATCTCTCATAAGGAAGCGAAGGAAGATGCGACGATTTATTCCAGGAAATCCCCAACGAAAAATACACACTATTCCTTCTTTTCTATCGAATCGGTCATAACCACTACCCACATTCCACGAAATTGTGCACCACAAATAGGAGCTAATGAATAGACCCGCGATCCCATAGAAAGACATCACGATCCCTTGTGGAAAAAAAATGATTTGCTGAGATGGAAATACGGATATCAAATTCCTACCAAGATAACTGGAAGTTCCAACCACTAAGAATCCTAATGAACCTAAAAAAAGGATACAGGCCCAGCAAAAATTACTCGTTTTTCGAGACCCCGTTATAAGTTCTATCCATATATGTTCTGATCGCCAATTCATACTATATTAGATCCAATTGCATTCGATTGGAATTGAGCGAATAACCCAAATGAATTTGACTTTACCTTTCTTGACCCCGAAGTAACTTTCATCAACTAGCACTATTCTAATGTGACTAATGTGAAACATTAGGAGTAATTGGTTAGATACATTGACTTTCTATTTGAAATATTCGCTAATCCGTTTTGAACCAGCTATACCCACATTATACATGCATTTATGCGGATATCATGTATCCGCATAACAGTTCTTTCATTTGTGTGTTCGGAAAGAACCACACTACATATCATACCATATTACACGAAATAAATATCTGTATTATCATTCAGTGTTGAAATCAATTGATAAGATTCGGCCCCATTGGGTCTAGACAATCTTATTTTTTTGGACATGAAGAAATAAAGAAACCATTGCAATTGCCGGAAATACTAGGCCCACTAAAGGCACAAAAATAGAGGGTAAGGTGAGATCTGTCATAGAATAGGTGCCTCGATTTAATATTTCTATCTGTTTTAATATTTCTATCCATTAGAAAGATATCTTCTTATGATATATCTATCTACTACTTATGATATATCTATTATAAGTAATATCAAGTGATATATCTATTATAAGTAATATATTATAATTCATTATAAAAATAAAAAAAAAAAAAATAATTATCCGAAACTTCTGTCTCTTACTATAAGGAGAATTTATGTCACCAAAGAAAACACCATTCTTCTTATTTTTTGAATTACGATTACGATGAATTAAATATTTTTTGAATTACGATTACGATGAATTAAATATTTGTTCGCTACAAATAAAATAACTGAATCTAGTGCTATACTTTCATTTTTTGTTTTGAACTTGGATTCAAGGAAAAGCAACTGTGGCACAGAAATAACTCACCCAGAAGACCTTTTAAAAGATTACGTGGCACCATTGGATCGAATAAACCTTTTTCGAATAAATACTCAGACTCTTGTGAACCCTCAGGTACTTCCGTTTTCAATAATTCTTCAATTACTCTTTTACCCGCAAATGCAATGAGGGTATTAGGTTCAGTAATGATGATATTCCCCAACGTACCAAAACTGGCTGTTACTCCACCGGTTGTAGGAGACGTCAGCATTGATATATAGAATGACTTTTTATCTAATTGAAAAGTATATAAAGCAGAAGATATTTTAGCCATTTGCATCAAGCTCAAACTTCCTTCTTGCATGCGTGCTCCTCCAGAAGCACACGCAATCATGAGAGGTAGAGATTTATAAGTAGCATGCTCGATCAAACGAGTCATTTTCTCGCCTACTACGGATCCCATACTACCCCCTATAAACTTAAAATCCATAACGGCAATTGCTGTGGGAATACTTTTTAGTTGACCTATGCCTGTTTGAACGGCTTCAGTTAAACCCGTCTCTCTTTGATAAGAATCGATACGATCTATATAAGGTTGTTCCTCTTCCTCTTCTTCTTCCTCTTTCTCTTCTGAGTCTGAATAAGAAGAATAAGAATAAAGTTCCTCTCCGGAATCCGAATTTGAAGAATAAGAATAAGATTCAAGTTCCTCTTCCTCTTTTGAATCTGAATAATAAGGATAAGAATAAGATTCCTCTTTCTCTTCTGAGTCTGAATAAAAAGAATAAGAATTAGGTCCCTCTTCCTTTTCTATAGAATAAACATCATTTTCTATATCTATAGAATAAACATCATTTTCTATATCTATAGAATAAACATCATAAGCATAATAATACAAGGGTTCCTCTTCCTCTTCTGAATCTGAATGATAAGGTTCCTCTGCTAAATCAAATGCAATGGGGTCCATAGATACCATATCTTCATCCATAGGATCCCAAGTTCCGGAATCAATCGAAAGTTCAATTCTATCTGAACTATCCATTTTCAAATGAGAGTCACAATATTCACAAATATTCATTTTGAACTTCAAAAATTGTTTATAATTGTTTTGATAACAAATTTCGCATAGAACCCATAAATGGCTGAAGTTTTTGTTTCTGATATCATTGTTTCTATCGATATCGTTATTTTTATTGATATCGGTACGATCATCAATAACGATATCGGTACGATCATCAATACCGATATCGATTTCAAAAATAGGGAAACACTTTCCCAGAAGTATTTCCATGAATTTTGCCAATATGTCTCTATCGAAATTGTACTGAAGTCTTTCTATTTTATCGATTTGATACCACACTTCGGCAACGAACTCTTTCGCCCAAGGCCTTCTACGGATTCTTTTCCAAAATTCGTTAAAGAAAAATATCCAAAATTCTTCATTGGGATTGTTCCAAGGGATTCCCTTGAATAGTTTCAAAAGTTCTTTGATGAACTCCTCTGTCAAAAGTTCATCCTTATCCTTTCTTTCCCACAGTTCTTTATCGAAATCCATAGGTATTTCCACGAGGAGTTTCACAAGTTCTTTCTTACACTCTTCCGCCCAAGGCGTTATACCGATTCTTTTCCAAATTTGGGAAAAGAAATCGTAAGGACTTCTTGCCTTGATTATTTCCCAAGTTTCTTTCTCCAAAACTTCCCACGGTTTTTCCACTTGTATTTCCCAAATTTCTTCCTCGAAACAAGTCCCTTCGTTTTTCCCAGTTTCTTCGTTTTTCCCAGTTTCTTCCTTGAAATCGTCCCTAGCCTCAGGTCTTTTCACGAGTCTTTCCAACATTTTTCTATAGAAACGGTAATCGTCCTTAGCCTCAGGTCTTTCCACGTGTCTTTCCAACATGTTTTTATAGAAACGGTAATTGTCCCTAGCCTCAGGTCTTTTCACGAATTTTTCCAACTTGTCTTTATCGAAATCGTACTTAAATCCTTCCATGAATTTTTCCAATATGTCTCTATCGAAATTGTACCAAAGTTTTTCTATTTTATTGATTTGATACCACATTTCGTCAACGAACTCATCTGCCCAAAGCCTTCTACGGATTCTTTTCCAAAATTCGTTAAAGAAAAATATCCAAAATTCTTCATTGGGATTGTTCCAATGGATTCCCTTAAATAGTTTCAAAAGTTCTTTGATGAACTCCTCTGCCGAAAGTTGATCCCTTTTTTCCCACAGTTTTTCACCGAAATCTATAGGTATTTTCACGAAGAGCCCCCTTCCTTCCCACTGATTTCCATCGAAATCCATAAGTATTTCCACGAAGAGTTTCACAAGTTCTTTCATGCACTCTTCCGCCCAAGGCCTTCTACGGATTCTTTTCCAAAATTTGGAAAAGAAATGGTAAGGCCTTCTTGCCTTGATCATTTCCCAAGTTTCTTCTTCGAAATCGTCCCACGGTCTTTTATTTTTTATTTCACGCTCTCCTCCCTTGTTATGTTATGCTCAAGGACAATCGCAATTTGAAATAGTCAAAATTGCAATCGTAAAAAGCTATTTCTACGAAGAGTTTCACAAGTTCTTTCATATCCTCCCCCGCCCAAGGCCTTTCACTGATTTTTTGTCCTTGCCCTTGATCAAAATCGTCCCTCCCCTGGTCCTATACTAATACCAATACTAATATAATACTCTAAGGTCCTATACTAATACTAATATACTACTAATATACTAATACTAATATAATACTCCAAGCTAATATACTAATACTAATACTAATATAATACTCCAAGGTCCTATGCAAATACTAATACGAATACTAGAACTACCATTTCTATTTTCCTCAGTAGAAATGTCGCGAATGTCTTCATTGAAATGCGACATGTCACTGTAATTGTTGATATTAAAGGAAATAGAATGACCATCGATGCTAACCCTCGTATTGGCTTTAAAGCGAAGATAACTATTAATGCAAGCATTAATGTGATTAATGAAAGCATTAATCACATTAATGCAATTGTTAATGTAGTTATCCCAACTAGATTGGGAACAATCGTCGGGATTCACTTCACTCTCAAGCTCAAGACTATCCATTAGCTGTCTCCAGCTATGTTCTAACTCAAAATCCTCCGAACTTGACAAGATAAATATCAATTTGAATTTGATATAACCCATCAATTTATTTTCTTGCCTCCCTTTTATTAAATATTCCAAAATGGAAAAAAAAAAAGTAGATATAAAATAATCTAATATATAGAATAACCATTTCATGAATAAAGAAATGATTCTTACAGATTGTGTTCTCGCACCGTATACCGTACTCTTTCAACAACATAACATGGAAGAATCGGGCCTTTCCTTTGTGATCTATGGCCTGAAACTAGACTGGAGAGATATAAAAGATATATGCAAATACACAGTCATTCTTTTTTTCTTATTGGATTATTATTTGATTTTATTCGGTAATCGGCTCAATCTTTTTTTAGGAAAAGATTGGGCCGACTTACTTTAATTGCAATCAATTATAAACAAGAATTACTGAATTGTATTGTGCATACTTACTTTTTCTCTTTATCTAACTTATCCACTGGCTCGAATTCGAATTTGATCTCTTTCCATACTTCACAAGCAGCGGCTAGTTCAAGGCTCCATTTGCTAGCTTCAC